AGAATTTCTATTTACTTACTAAAAAAAATTCTCTATCTTTTTTGGTTTGTCCACTACTTGTACTTTAAAAGTAATATTTAGAAAAGGAGGGAATTCTGATATATATGGAAAACTAGAAACTAAGAATAGCAATCTTTGACGAACGGGATGCAAAATCATTATTTTTGCGACATAAGAAAGGGTTGTAAAAATTCCTTTTCTTGTGTCGAAGACTCGGAAGACTAAAATACCCCTTAGATTTATTTCTTCTCCACGATGAGCCGTTCTTCTATTTCCCGGTTATTTCTATCTAGCCGAGTTTGATTCTATTAGAATCAATAATTTTTGATGTATTTTATGACATTTAAATTTGGCAAGACTAAGATAGTCACACCACTCCTACTTGGATAAAAAAAGAAAGACTAAAGTTAAATAGTCTTCTTTCTTCACAATTTACATACTATGACTAAGAATGCAGTAAAAGAAATTTCCAGCATCTCCTAGAAAAACAGTATAAAAAGCTAAAATATTTTTCTTCTATTATAGATAATCACTAACAAATTTTTTTTTTATGTTGATAAATCCGCGAGTCTAGAAATTCATTTCCGACAATTGAACCTTCTCAAACTGTTTCTTTTTAAGAACCAAAAATATTTGGGCCAAAACAACAGATGCTAAGAAGAATAAAAGCCCTTGGACACGTAATGGATCTTGAAGTACTATTTCTGCATCTCCCTGACCAAATCCACCCACATTAGGATTACTTGTTAATGGTTGATCAAATTTGATAGACTCGCCCTCTGAAACAAGAAGTTCTGGTCCTGGAGGGATAATATCAACCACTTGACGCCCATCTGCTGTATCTACTATGGATATTTCATATCCGCCTTTTTCTTTTCGTATGATTTTGCTTACTATACCCGCTGCTGTAGCATTATAAACTGTATTGTTACTCTTACTTCCGTCGGGGTAAATCTGACCCCTCCCCCTGTTTCCACCTACGTATATAGGATATTTTAAGAAGTGAACATCTTTATTAGTAGCGGGATCGGGTGAAAGAATAGGAAAAGTGATTTCAATATATTTCTGACCAGAAACAGGTCCTATCACAAGAATATTTTTTTTATCCGGGCGATAGCTCTGAAAAGACAGATTACCCATTTTTTCTTTTATCTCAGGGGAAATACGATCAGTAGGAGCTAATTCAAAACTCTCAGGTAAAATAAGAACAGCCCCCACATTCAAAACCCCCTTTTTACCATTAGCAAGAACTTGTTTCAATTGCATATCATAAGGAATTCGAACAACGGCTTCAAATACAGTATCAGGAAGTACTGCTTGTGGAACTTCAATATCCACGGGCTTATTAGCTAAATGACAATTGGCGCATACAATACGCCCAGTTGCTTCTCGTGGATTTTCATAACCCTGCTGTGCAAAAATGGGATATGCACTTGAAATAGATGTCCGAGTTATGATATATATCATGAGTGATACAGAAACGGATCGAGTAATCTGTTTCTTTATCCAAGAAAAAGTATTTTTAGTTGGCATGGTACACTTATGGATCCCAAAAATTTCTACAATAAAATGGGTAGATCACTAATATAGTTCTCTATCCACAATTATGCTATTTACTTTAAATCGAAAAATTTTACTCTAATAATATAGAAAAAATCCCTGGGATCAGTACAAATAGAAAGAATAAGTACGATTTAAAAAGTTTTGCTTTTGTATAGTAACAAAAATGAGTAGATCATTTGTCAATCATTCATTGAATGATAAATCACTACAAGTGATGGGGATACGCGATTTAAATAACGGAAAATCCAATATTTAAAAATGGTATCTAGAATTACTGGAAAGGTGGAAACAAGACCAGATATAATTTGATCGTTATGAACAAATCCAAAATCTTTGTAGACAGAACCAATCATTAGTTCCCACCCATGGGGCGAATGAAATCCGATGCATAAATCAGTTAATAAAAGAATAGAAAAAGCTTTTATTGTATCACTTAAGTTATATACGAATTCTTGTGCCCAAGAGTTAAGAATAACAAGTTCTTGATTACCCAGAATAGAATAACCACTTAGAAAAATGAAATATATTATATTTGTCAAGAAGTGCAAAATCGTATGCATATGATCTTCGTTGTATATCTTCATTAATTGGATCGTTTCTTTGTGGATTCCTATATGAAACTTTTGTAAATGTGTCTCTGAGTATTCCTTAATCATTTCCTCCAAGAGAAGGAGTTCCTCTAATTCTATGAATTTTTCTAGAATATTATTTTCCTGAATATCATTCAAAAAAGGTTCGGATTGTTTAGTATTCCACCAATTAGTAACCCAAGATTCCAAACTTTTATTAAATGAGAAAGAAATCCACCAGGGCAAAAATACTATAGATGTAAGATAGAGGAAAGGATTAAATATTTTATTTTTTGCCATTTTTTCATTTGTGAATTGTTAATGAACCCACTTTATTCGGCGATTCTATGTGATCCAAAATTTTTATCAAGCATGAGTCCTCTTCTAGGGTATCCATTTTTTTTTTTGATTTCCTGGTTAGTCCTTGAGTCTAGAAATAAAAAAGAAATAGAAAAAAAATCCACTAAAGATAAAGAAATAAACAAAAAATAAATAATAAAAAAATGTTATTTCCAGATATCTAAATTTTAAAACAAGTATTTCCTTTTGAAAAATGCTTGAACAAATCACTTCAAGTAATGAAATATTATTCATATTTTGAGACGAAAGAAAAGAATCCTTTTTCTATCAAAAAAAAAAAAAAAAAAAATTTCACTGACTAGCCATAAGTGCGAAATAGAAAAATGGAGTGAATTTTGGAAGAATATTGTAATGATCAAAAGAGAGTGGTAAAACAAGACAGAAAAAAGAAATTACAAAGTTAGAAGATATTCAATTGTTTAGTCATTAAAGAGCACAAAATAAAAAAAATAAAAAGAAAGTTTGATTGACAAAAAAATGAAAAATTTACAAGATCTATCTGGATGTAAAGTATCAAGTCCAACATTTGTTGGACTTCAAATTCAAACTACAAAGGAAACGAAAAATTCTTTATATAAAAATGTTTTGATATATCGTATGACTCTATTAGTTCGGTTTCTTACTAGTTTTGTTACTGAATTGAATTCAATAGATTTCCCTACACATAAAGGGAAAGACCACAAAAATTATTTTGTTTTATGACTATTCCATATGCGTCTGCTTTATATCAAGTGATCATTTTGAAGAAATTTCAGTTATAGAGAAAGGAGATTCTTGGCTTTTGGCTCTCCTACTAAGAAAGAATTTCTTCTTTAGTTTCTTTTTCAAAATACCTCAATTGGTACACGCAAGAAATAGGCTAATTCAGTAGCTTTTTCTTCAATTTCTCGTGGAGTCAAATTCTCATCAGTACGAGTCAAAGGAATGGCCCCTTGGCCTCTGATTTCCATATAAAGAACCCGACGGGCATAAATACCCTCTTTAACTTCTATTCGGACGGACTGAATATCTTTTATAAGAAATCGGAGGAAGATGCGACGATTTTTTCCAGGAAATCCCCAACGAAAAATAGACACTATTCCTTCTTTTTTATCGAATCGATCATAACCACTACCTACATTCCAGGAAATTGTGCACCACAAATAGGAACTAATAAAAAGACCCGCGATCCCATAGAAACACATTATGAGTCCTTGTGGAAAAAAAATGATTTGTTGAGACGGAAAAAAAGATATCAAATTTCTACCAAGATAACTAGAAGTTCCAGTTAATAAGAATCCTAATGAGCCTAAAAAAACGATAAAAGCCCAGCAGAAATTACTTATTTTTCGAGATCCCACTATAAGTTCTATCCATAGATGTTCTGATCGCCAACTCATAACTTGATTCGATTTCAATTGCATTTTTTTTTTGGAATTGAGAGATTTGAATTTACTCTATTTTTGTTGTTTCCGAAATAACTTTCATCAACTAGCACTATTTTGATATGAATCGTTAGAAGTAATTTATCAAATTGGTTAGATCTAAAATAAGAACCTCCTTCTTATACGATCCTACTATGGATATCAATATATAGAGATATACTTACTTTTCATTTCAGACATCCACGGATCCTGTTACAATTCTATTTTCTTTTCAAATAACTAGAATGCATTTACTCATATATCAGTTTCTATATGTAGAAAAGTTTTAAAAAAGTTATGCTCAGAGAAAGACGCATCTTATACCATATTCCACTAAATGAATATTTGTGTTATGATACAAGTCTAAGTTTTCAAAAATGAAAAAAAAAAATCTCATCTATTTTCTATATATAGAATATAGATGAGATTTGGTCTTCTCGGATCTAAACAATCTTGTTGTTTTGAATATGAAGAGATAACGAAGCCATTGCAATTGCCGGAAAAACTAGGCCTACTAAAGGCACAAAAACAGAGGGAAAGGTGAGAGTTGTCATAGAATGGGTACCTCAATTTACTATTTGTACCTGTTATTATTATATTGTTATAAAAATATCTTATAATAATTATATATTATAATAATTATATATAATAATTATAGATATAGAATAAAATTCGCAAATGATAGCAAAAAAATTAGATTTTCTATTTCTTATTATTTACTATTTCTATTTATTGGATTTTTATCCAATTATAGATATTATGGAATCCCCTTTTTCCCATTAATTCGTATATATATATATATATATATTAGATAATATCATAAATTCTTAATCTAAATTAATAGAATTAACAATTCAAAATTTGAATTATTCAATTGTAAATGTCAAATTATTCAAATTAAACTGGATTTCGAATTAATATAGACAAATCTATATCGAAGTGTCTATCTAAGCGAGTATATAGAATAAATAGTTCAAGGAATGTATAACTAAATAAATGGACTTATTCATCTTTTGACATGAATGATATGTATAATAATTTATTTTTTATACAATTAAATCTTATGTCAGCAAAAAAAGTCCCATCCTTCATATTTTTACCTTTG